AGGGACAACTCTTATCCATTTTTTTTTTTTCAAAACTGACTTTGATCATAACACCCATATCTATTTAGTAGAATATGGTATAACATGTGGCTTCTTTCGAGCCTAAGCTCTTATGTATGTGTAAACATGATATATGGGTAAATGAATTCTAACAATTTTCAAATGGATCGGTATCGGGGAGAATTTCGGAAATGGAAAGTCAATATATCTATATGTGGATATCTATAGGAAATCATATGAAAGAGATGTTATTATTTTAGTTTGGATCTAAGCAATTCGATGAATTTTTCTAAAAGGTTCACATCATAGTAGTGCTGGTTGATGAGAGTTACTTCGGAAACAAAAAAAGTAAAATCAAATTTATTTTTGTTATTCTTCCAATTCCAATAAAATGCAACTAGGTCTAGTGAGAGTATGAGTTGGCGATCAGAACGTATATGGATAGAACTTATAGCGGGATCTCGAAAAATAAGTAATTTCGGTTGGGCCCTTATTCTTTTTTTAGGTTCATTAGGGTTTGTATTGGTTGGAACCTCCAGTTATTTTGGTAGGAATTTTATATCTTTATTTCCTTCTCAGCAAATAAATTTTTTTCCGCAGGGGATCGTGATGTCTTTCTATGGGATCGCGGGTCTTTTTATTAGCTCCTACTTGTGGTGCACAATTTCGTGGAATGTAGGTAGTGGTTATGATCGATTCGATATAAAAGAGGGCATAGTGTGTATTTTTCGTTGGGGATTTCCTGGAAAAAACCGTCGCATATTTCTGCGATTCCTTATGAAAGATATTCAGTCCATCAGAATAGAAAATAAAGAGGGTCTTTTTGCTCGTCGGGTCCTTTATATGGAAATCAGAGGCCAGGGGGCCATTCCCTTGACGCGTACTGATGAGAATTTGACTCCACGAGAAATTGAGCAAAAAGCTGCTGAATTGGCCTATTTCTTGCGCGTACCAATTGAAGTATTTTGAAAAAAGGAACTGAAAAATGAATACTTTGCAAGAGGGAAAAAACTCAAGAACCCTCTTTTTTTTTCTATACCATAACTTAACGGAAGTTTGTTCTGAACGCCTATTCGAGCCAAAGTAAACGTATACGAAGCAACCCTAAAACGAAATTTTTTGTGTCCATAATTTTTGTTATTTTAATATTTGATATTTTTTTTAATAGAACGGGAGTTCTTTCGTCTCGAAATCCAACTAATATTAATTTGAAGTGGGCTCTTTCTTATTCTATTTCTGTATTCTTTCTAGATTCAAGGACTAACCTAACCGCTATACTGCATCACAAATAAAAACCTCGCAATAGATTAATGGGCTCGACGACTTGGGATATAACTTATGCTTGATAGAAATATTAGTATCATATAGAGTCGACGTATGGGGTGAGTTCATTTAAACTTCAAAAATTCACAGACGAAAAATGGCAAAAAAGAAAGTATTCATTTCCCTTCTATATCTTGCATTTATAGTATTTTTGCCTTGGTGGATCTCTCTCTCATTTAAAAAAAGTCTGGAATCTTGGATTACTAATTGGTGGAATATTAGGCAATCCGAAATTTTTTTGAATGATATTCAAGAAAAGAGTATTCTAAAAAAATTCATAGACTTGGAGGAACTCCTTCGTTTGGAGGAAATGATAAAGGAATACCCAGAAACGCATTTACAAAAGCTTCGCGTCGAAATCTACAAAGAAACGACCCAATTGATCAAGATGCACAATGAGGATCGTATCCATACAATTTTACACTTCTCGACAAATATAATCTGTTTCGTTATTCTAAGTGGTTATTCTATTCTAGGTAATGAAGAACTTGTTATTCTTAACTCTTGGATTCAAGAATTCCTATATAACTTAAGCGACACAATAAAAGCTTTTTCTATTCTTTTATTAACTGATTTATGTATAGGATTCCATTCGCCTCACGGTTGGGAATTAATGATTGGCTCTGTCTACAAAGATTTTGGATTTGCTCATAATGATCAAATTATATCCGGTCTTGTTTCTACTTTTCCAGTCATTTTAGATACAATTTTTAAATATTGGATCTTTCGTTATTTAAATCGTGTATCTCCTTCACTTGTAGTGATTTATCATTCAATGAATGACTGAAAAATGATTGAACGACCCAATTATAATATTTGTTACTTTGTCCATAAGCAAAACACTCAAAATTGTACTTATTCTTTCTACCCAGCCAAGGGATCTCTCCAATATTTCAGAAAAATTATTTCAGTAAATAGCAAAATTATAGATAGGGAACTCTACTAGCGACCTACCTAATTTTATTGTAGAAAATTTCGGGATCAATGATTGGACCATGCAAACTAAAAAAACCTTTTCGTCGATAAAGAAAGAGATTACTCGATCCATTTCCCTATCGCTCATGATATATATAATAACTCAGGCACCCATTTCAAATGCCTATCCCATTTTTGCACAGCAGGGTTATGAAAATCCACGAGAAGCAACGGGCCGTATTGTATGTGCCAATTGCCATTT